ATTTAACTTTCTTCTTAAGAAAGAAAGAATATAGGGAAAATTTTGTGTCTCACCGAATCACACGTAGAGATATTGATAATACACATAGAGTTAATGGTATTTCATAACTAATTGATTGAGCAGCAGCCCTTAGACCACCTAAAAAGGAATATTTATTATTTGATCCATACCCCGACATAAGAAGTCCAACGGGAGCAATGCTTGAAATGGCGATCCATAAAAAAACACCAATAGTAAGATCGGCTAGAACAAGTTGATAGCCAAAAGGAATTACTGAATAACTTAGTAAAATTGATATGACTGCGATGGAGGGTCCAATACTGAATAAACGAGCATCTCCTCTAGATGGAAGAAGGTTCTCTTTAAAAAGTAGTTTTGTACCATCTGCTAGGGCTTGAAGAATTCCTAAGGGGCCGGCGTATTCGGGTCCAATACGTTGTTGTATCCCTGCAGATATTTCTCTTTCTAACCAAACAATCACGAGTACACCTATTGTGATTCCTAATACAAGAGTCAAAATAGGGACAAGCATCCATATGATCCCATAGACCTCTTTTAGGGATTCCAATCTGGAAAAAGAATTAATAGCCTGTAGTTCGGTTGTATCAATTATCATTTTAACGATCAACTTCTCCCATAATGATATCTATGCTACCTAGTATTGTCATAATATCAGCCAATTTCATTCTTTTAACTAACTGAGGAAGAATTTGCAAATTGATAAAACCCGGTGGACGAATTTTCCATCTCCAAGGAAAAACACTTCGATCTCCTATCAGAAAAATTCCCAATTCTCCTTTTGGTGCCTCGACTTTCACATAAAGTTCTTGTTTCGACAATTCAAAGGTCGGAGAGGTTTTTTTACTAATAAATCGATATTCAAAATCATTCCATTCGGGATACTTTACTCTATCAATATCAAAACGTCGGGTTTCTAAATTCTCATAAGGTCCTCCTGGAATTCCTTCCAGAGCCTGTTGTATAATTTTTATGGATTCTGTCATTTCGCTGATTCGTACTAAATAACGAGCTAACGAATCCCCTTCCTTTTGCCATTGAACCTCCCAATCAAATTCGTTGTAACACTCATAATGATCAACTTTACGAAGATCCCATTGTATTCCGGAAGCTCGTAGCATTGGTCCTGATAAACCCCAATTTAGTGCTTCTTCTCTGCCAATAATGCCTACGCCTTCAACTCGTTCTAAAAAAATAGGATTGCGTGTAATAAGCTTTTGATATTCAGTAACCCCCGTTAAAAAGTAATCGCAAAAATCCAAACATTTATCTATCCAGCCATGAGGTAGATCAGCGGCTACTCCTCCGATACGAAAAAAATTATGCATCATTCGCATACCAGTAGCAGCTTCGAATAGGTCATATATCAATTCTCTTTCTCGAAAAATATAGAAGAAGGGGGTCTGTGCGCCAATATCTGCCATAAAGGGGCCAAGCCATAACAAATGGGAAGCTATACGACTCAACTCCAACATAATAGCTCGGATATAGCTAGCTCTTTTAGGTACTTGAATATTTCCTAATTGTTCAGGTCCATTTACGGTTATTGCTTCTGTGAACATAGTAGCTAAATAATCCCAACGTGTTACATAGGGCAAATATTGTATAATTGTTCTATTTTCCGCAATTTTCTCCATCCCTCTGTGTAAATAACCCAATATTGGTTCACAGTCAATAACATCTTCACCATCTAAAGTAACGATGAGTCGAAGAACACCGTGCATTGATGGGTGGTGAGGGCCCATATTGACTATCATGAGGTCTTTTCTTGTAGCTGGTACAGTCATAAGTTTTTTACTGATTCATTCTTCCATGAATTGCTGAAAGTGAAAAGAAGTTCATCCAAATTTAAACGAATAAAATAAGTACTTAAAATGACATGACTTTTCCAATTAACGAGTTTTGGTCTCTCGAATACTCAACTGACCGATTAATTCTTTATAACGTACTCTGTTTTTTTTTGCTAAATAAGCCAACAGCCGTTGACGTTTTCCCAAAATTTTTCGCAAGCCTCTTTGAGATAAATAGTCTTTTTTGTGCAATTCTAAATGTGAAGTAAGTCTGCGTATCTTATTGGTAAAACGGACTACTTGAAATTCAACAGACCCTCTCCCTTCTTCTTCAGAAATAACTGAAATGAGTGTATTTTTTACCATAAACAATTTCCCTTCCCCTTTTACAGATATGGATTTTACCGATGAGTAATAATAATGGTATTAATGTTAATGTGGTATATATAATAATTTGAATTTCTTTATGGACTCCTAATTTTATTAATTTACATTAATTAATCCAGTTTTAAATTCAATTTGATTCAGATAGGAATAAAAAAAGGTGATACATTTTTCCATTCAGAAAAGGGCATAATTTAGACCTAAAATGAATAAGATTCTGTTAATTGATTTATAGGTCTAATTGATACCTTATTGGTTTTAGTATCTATATTAGAATGGGATGTAAGACAGGTCATGTGTGAATCTCTTTGCTTTCATATACCCTACAGGGTAGAGCATAGATAGGAAAAATGTACTATCAATGACTTTTCAATCGTGGATACATATATATCCTTAACATACTGAAACGACTGCCGTTATTGGTATCAAACCAATAGCGATTCATACAAGCCAAATCTTCTAATCGATAATTAGGCCAAAGAAAAAACTTTAATTTAATTAATTCTTTTTTATCTTTATCAAGATCTTTCCTTTTGTCCAAAAGTTGACTACAGTTGTTCTTGGTGCAAAATACTGAATTTCTATCAACATCATTCCTGTTCTTTGAAGTGAAACAAATTAGAATTCTCAACTCTCTACGGCGTCTGGGCAATAAAATATTTTCAGGAACAAGCAAATCAAAATAATTCTTATCAACGTATGTTTGTTCTCGGTATCCTTGATTAGTTTGGTGCTTACTCTTATGAACCAATGAAATACCTAAAATTTGATACATAATAAATTGTCCATCATTTTTTACAGACAGGCGGGCGGGTTCGATAACCAATATTCCCCTTTTGATCAATTCTGCAAGACTTAAATTCTTCTGAATCAGCATTATATCCAAACTCATTTCTCTTCTTTGAATCGAGGATATAGTAATTTTTCTTGGATTTATCAGTCTAAGCAGGAGACAATAGATTTTGACATTATTGATCATGCTTTGATTCAAAGCATCGCCCCATCTCAATTGAAAAAGTAAATAACGTTTCAGGAAGAAATCTAGTTCTGCTTCCGTCTTATTTTTGTATTGTTTTTTCTTTTTACTCCCTTTTATCTTTGATACTGCATAATCCTCTTCACTATCTTTTTCTTGGTTTGTTGGGGGAACGGATCCAAGATTCCCTTGTTTTTGTACATCTGATCTAAGATCTTCTCGGCCTGCAGCGGGTTCTTTTTCTTTTTTATTTCGATTTTGATTCTTTATTTGTTTATTCGACGGTATAACACATTCCGCCTTTTGCTTTCCATCGATGTTTTTATTTTTACTAATAACATTTTCGTTTAGATTCAAATTGAAAAGAAGTACTTTGCTTAGTATAACCCATGGTTTCATTTTATATAGATTATAAAGGAGTACGAATTCTGGAAAGAACCAAAATTCCAGACTCGAGATGGGACGATTTAATATTTCTTCATTCATTCCCATCCAATCCAAAAAAAGTTTTTTTGGACTTGGGGAATTTATTTTGAGATTTTGCGGAAGCGTAAGATAAAAAAGGCCCTTTTTATCAATTTTATCAATTATTTGATAATTATTAGTACCAATCTTAGTATTTTGATTACTCTTGGTATCGGTCTTGACCCAGTCCTCAATATCGACTTTTTTTCTAAGATAAAAATTGATAATTTTCCAATCAAAATATTTTCTATCGGGATTTTTTTCCATATATCTAATATCACCCTTTACTAGATAATGATTGATAGGGATACTTCCCAACATATCAACAAAAAGGTTGTGTTTATATGTGTTAGAATTATAAGAAAAATCTTGATTCTTATTTACTTGTACTTGAAAGGGTGATTCATAAATAGATGGGTCCCTCTTATTTTCATAATTAATATATTTATATGATAAAAGATCATATCTAGAGTTTTTTTTTAAATTATCTTTTTGATTCAAAAATGAATATACTTCAAAATCCTTTTGTTTTTTGTAATGAATTAATCGGCCCTTTTCATATGAATTCCATTTGAAATTTTGATTTTGAGCCGTACGATGTTGATTAACTCTATTTCTCCATTTTTCGGATATTAATTTAGACCATCTAATCGGGGACAAATCATATTGATAATGGCCTTTTAACCAACTTTTCCATTGATCCATCCCATAACTCGGAAGTTTCTTAAGACTTAATTCAGAATGAATTATTCCTTGTCTTTTAAAAGAATGCTTTATTTCAGTCTTAAGAAAAAAAGACGTTCCGGGGTAGTGAAAAATAGATTTTAATTTATACAAGTTGCTAACTTGAGTTTGTGATAATTTGTAAAATACATATGCTTGTGACAAGTAGGATAAGTCACAAAAAATATGTGAATTTGTCTTATTGTTAATAGTATCAGTTGATTTTTTTATAGTCGAAATAAAGTAAATTGTATTTTGATTTTTTTTATTAATTCTTCCTTGATTTGCTTTATTAATGGATTTCTCCATAATTTTTTTTATTGAATCAATAAAAAGTTGTGTATTGAGTCTGGGAATATTAATGATAAATAAAAATATATCTATGTATATTCTTTCAACGAAAATTTTTATAAAAGAATCGAATTTAGAGATTAATCGGGCATTTCTTCTTTTTAATATTTGGCAAATATTTTTTGGCAATTCTAATCTTTTAGTATTATAACTTCTTTTGTTAGGACTAATATATATTCCTAGCGTTGGGGTTATTTTTTTTTTCTCTTTTGTAATTCTTTCTATTTGATTTCGGATTGTGCTTGTTCTATCAGTCATATCCTTATTTTTTTTTTCTGTCAGTGAACGATTTG